TTTGTTAAATGTTTTTGATCCTTCTTTACCCCATAAAGATATTGAATAAAATGAACTGTTTTTTTTCCCATTGTAATTTTTAAAATTAAGATTTAAATATCCTTCAAAAATAAATAAATAAATCCGAAACATATAAAATGCAGTTAATCCCGCAGTGAACCAAGCTATTATTGCGAAACTAAGTGAATACAACCAACTATCATTAAGAATTTCATCTTTGGACCAAAAACAGGCGAAGGGTGGAATACCACAAAGCGAAAATGTTCCTAATAAAAAAGAAGTTTTTGTAATTGGAATATGTTTTGTTAAACCACCCATAAGAACTATATTTTGACTCTTATTTGGAGAATAACCAACAATAGCTTCCATTGAATGAATAATAGATCCAGACCCTAAAAACAACAATGCTTTCGAATAGGCATGAGTAATCAAATGAAATAAAGCACCTCGATAAGAACCCATACCTAGAGCTAACATCATATAACCCAATTGAGACATTGTAGAATAAGCTAAACCTCTCTTAATATCTTTTTGAGCAAGAACTAAAGTAGCTCCTAAAAAGACTGTGATTATGCCTATCAAAGCTATTAAATTCATTATGTAAGGTATGACTAGGAAAAGAGTCAAAAGTCGAGCTACAAGAAAAATTCCCGCCGCTACCATAGTAGCAGCATGTATCAGAGCCGAAATCGGAGTAGGGCCTTCCATGGCATCGGGCAACCATACATGAAGAGGAAATTGTGCTGATTTAGCAATTGCACCGGAAAATAAGAAAAAGGTACACAAAGTAACGAATACAAGATTAACTTGATTATTATAAATCAAGTTAGTGACTATTTTGAACAAATCTCGAAATTCGAAGCTGCCCGTTATCCAATAAAGACCAATAATTCCTAATAATAAACCAAAATCCCCTACACGATTAGTTACAAATGCTTTTTGACAAGCATTCGATGCACTAGGTCGTGTGAACCAAAAACCTATTAAAAGATAAGAACACATTCCAACTAATTCCCAAAAAATATAAATTTGTATCAAATTCGAACTAGTAACTAATCCTAACATTGAAGTATTGAAAAAACTCATATAAGCAAAAAATCTCAAATAGCTTTGATCATGAGACATATAATTATCACTATAAAAAAGAACCATAATTCCAACTGTAGTAATTAATATTAACAAAATAGAAGTAAGTGGGTCAATCAAGTGTCCGAACTCTAAAGAAAAATCATTATTGATGGTCCATGACCATATATGTTGATAAATAAAACTGCTATTTATTTGCTGAATAGACAGATCAAGTGAAAAAATCATAACTATACTTAACAATAAAACACTTGGAAAAGCCCACATACGACGAAGTTTTTTTGTTGTCACCGGAAAAAGGAGAAGTCCTGTTCCTATTAACATAGGTACTGGGAATGTAAGGAAAGGTATGATACATGAATATTGATATATATGTTCCATAACAAAAACTTTTTTAATTACTAATTAATTATTTCGTGTTTCTGATTTATCAGCTCTTATATCTTTTTATTTTAAATCAGTCAATAAAGAAAATAAATGAAAAAGAAAAAATACAAAGTATATAAAAATGAAATCCAATTTTATATTTCTATTTTTAATTATTTAATTATTATCAATTAAAAATAAAAAAATTCACATATTAAAATCAAAAAGTTCGAATTCGTCAAATAAAGATACTACTGAAAATCAAAAAATACTTATTCTAACTAACTAGAAAGCCATTATTATTCAAAAAATTACTTAAAATTTTTTATTTTTTTTAACAAATTAATTAATAGTCTCATTTGTATTTTCAAATTAAATTTGAATTAGATATACTTTTTCGTTGAGTTTGACAAATTATACGAAAAAAAAAGTTACAGGATAAAAAAAATTTAGGTTCTTAAACTTTATTGATGTATTTTTTTATATATTTAATATGATGAAAAAAGATAGAAATAAGTCGGATAGGCTTTTTTGATGAAAAGAGTATAATTTTCAGATTTAATATATAGATTAAGGAAGCGAATAGGAAAAATCTATTAAAAAAAAAAAAGCTTTCGGATAAAGTAAAGACAATTTTTTTTAAGTACGTAGCAGAACTAGAAATTTTGTTGTTATATGATAGAATATCTAATGATGTTTCGAAATCCTAACTCAAACTCTTTCCACAATAAAAAACTAAGCAATAAAATATTTCGATAAATCTATTGAATGTAATAAAAAACTAAGCAATAAAATATTTCGATAAATCTATTGAATGTAATAAAAAACTAAGCAATAAAATATTTCGATAAATCTATTGAATGTAATAAATATTTAAATTGGAATTCATAAAATTTGATTTGTTTTTATTCTTAAATAAAATTTTCGTAATGAATTTGAATATTTCGTAAAAAGTAAAGTATTGCCTCAAAGCTCGACGATTAAATAATAATTGATTATTATAATTTCAAGCAAGCCGCTATGGTGAAATTGGTAGACACGCTGCTCTTAGGAAGCAGTGCTAGAGCATCTCGGTTCGAGTCCGAGTAGCGGTATTAGATCCTGTAATTTTCAAAAGGATACAATATATCCTATAATGACTTTACTTCCTAATTTCAATTATATATACGAAAAGAGGAACCCCCATAACTTTTTTATTTTATTTTTTATGATAGTTTCGACTTTAGAGCATATATTAACTCATATATCTTTTTCAGTCGTGTCAATTGTAATTACAATTCATTTGATAACCTTATTGGTCGATGAATTCGTAGAACTCTATGATTCGTCAGAAAAGTGCATGATAACTACTGTTTTCTGTATAACAGGATTATTAGTTACTCGTTGGTTTTTTGGTGGACATTTACCATTAAGTGATTTATATGAATCATTAATCTTTCTTTCATGGGCATTTTCTGCTATTCATATAGTTCCGTATTTTAAAAAATATAAAAATTATTTAAGCGCAATAACCGCGCCAAGTACTCTTTTTACTCAAGGGTTTGCCACTTCAGGTCTTTTAAAAGGCATGCATCAATCAGAAATGTTAGTGCCCGCTCTTCAATCCCAGTGGTTAATGATGCACGTAAGTATGATGATATTGGGCTATGCAGCTCTTTTGTGTGGATCATTATTATCAGTAGCATTTATAGTCATCAGATTTCAAAAAATCATAAGAATTTTTGATAAAAGCAATAATTTATTACCCGATTCATTTTACTTTAATGAGATACAATATATAACGAACCGGAAAAATGTTTTAAAAAATATTTCCGTTATTTCGTCTAAGAATTATTATAGGTTTCAATTGATTCAACAATTAGATGACTGGAGTTATCGGATTATAAGTATAGGATTTTTTTTTTTAACTATAGGTATTCTTTCGGGAGCAGTCTGGGCTAATGAAGCATGGGGATCATATTGGAATTGGGACCCAAAGGAAACTTGGGCGTTTATTACATGGACCATATTCGCGATTTTTTTTCATACTCGAACAAATAAAAATTTTGAGGGTTTAAATTCGGCAATTGTCGCTTCTATCGGTTTTCTTATAATTTGGATATGCTATTTTGGAGTTAATTTATTAGGAATAGGACTACATAGTTATGGTTCATTTACATTAACAATTACCACTTGAAGAAAGAGTCTGACGAATGCAACTCTCTAGGACAGCAAAATATAGAGACAAAAAACTTCAGGTAAGCTGTTGAGAACTTTTTGAATCAACTAGTATGTTAATTCAAAAAATTCTCACAAATGCCAAAAATTTTTGCTTAGAATTCATTTTTTGTTAATTAAAATTAAAGATTTAAGAGAGTAAAAAAGAAGTTTTTTCATTGTGTAACCTAAGAATTTTTAATTTTCTAAAAAAAAAAATCCTAGGATTTTTTTTTTTAGAAAAACTATCTATAAAAATAATTAGATAGAATAGCTTCGACTCTGTCAATTGATAATGAGAAAACGAAATCCGGATAAATACCAATACTTATTACAGGCAGAAGGATAGAGATCGAAACAAATAATTCCCGAGGTCCAGAATCAAAAAAATAAGAGTTTGGAGCATTAAACAGTTTGTATCCATAGAACATCTGTCGTAACATAGATAATAAATAAATAGGAGTTAATATCATTCCAACTGCCATTACGATAGTAATTAATATTTTTGTCATTAAAAGGTATTTTTGGCCACTAATTAGTCCAAAAAAGACTATCAATTCCGCAAAAAAACCACTCATGCCCGGTAATGCAAGGGAAGCTAGTGATAAAATATTGAAGGTCGTGAATAGTTTTGGCATTAAGGGAGCCATTCCGCCCATTTCGTCAAGATAAAGACGACGTATTCTATCATAACCAGTTCCTGCCAAGAAAAAGAGTGCAGCACCAATAAATCCATGGGATAGAATTTGTAAAATAGCTCCATTGAGTCCCATATCACTTATAGAGCAAATTCCTATAATTATGAAACCCATATGAGATACAGAAGAATAGGCTATTCTTTTTTTTAAATTTCGTTGACCAGGAGATGTTGAAGCTGCATAGATTATTTGCATTACGCCTATTATTATCAACCAGGGGGAGAAGATAGAATGAGCATGAGGTAATAATTCCATATTGATTCGAATCAATCCATACGCCCCCATTTTTAATAGGATTCCGGCTAGAAGCATACAAGTACTGTAATGTGCTTCCCCATGAGTGTCTGGTAACCATGTATGTAAGGGTATAATCGGTGATTTGACAGCAAAAGCAATAAGAAATCCAATATAGAAAAATATTTCTAGTCCCACAGGATATGATTGATTGGCTGATGTTTCAAAATTAAATGTTGGTTCATTAGAACCATATAAAGCGATACCTAAAGTTCCCATTAATAAAAAAACCGAACCGCCTGCAGTATACAAAATAAACTTTGTAGATGAATACAGACGTTTCTTCCCCCCCCACATGGAAAGAAGTAGATAGACGGGAAGTAATTCTAACTCCCACATGATAAAAAAAAGTAAAAGATCTTGAGATGAAAATAATCCTATTTGAGCACTATACATTGCCAACATCAGAAAATTGAATAATCGGGAATCCCGAGTAATCGGCCAAGCCGCTAAAGTCGCTAAAGTGGTGATAAATCCTGTCAGTAAAATAGGTCCTAAAGAAAATCCATCTATTCCCAATCTCCAGTACAAATCAAAACACGGGATCCATTTATAATCTTCTGCTAATTGGATTAATGGGTCCTCAAATTGAAAATAATAAGAGAACGCATAAGTTATTAAAAGGAGCTCTACTATACATATATATAAAGTATACCACCTAATTACCTTATTTCCCCTATGAGGGAAAAAGAAAATTAATAAACCCGATGCTATCGGTAAAACTACAAATATTGTTAACCAAGGAAAAGAATTCGTGGTAAAGACAAGATACGCTTAGACTGTAAAAACCCGTTCTAGAAAATATTTTTTCGAGTACGGGTTTTTGTCGGTAAACAAAAAATCAAATGTATTCAAGTGGGGTTTTCTGGAAACTATCAATAAGCTAGACCCATGCTTCGAGTTGTTTCATGCCATAAATAAACTCGAACACTCAAGAAATCTGTTGGACAAGCGGATTCACATCTTTTACAACCGACACAATCCTCTGTTCTTGGAGCGGAAGCAATTTGCTTGGATTTACACCCATCCCAAGGTATCATTTCTAATACATCCGTGGGACAGGCTCGGACACATTGAGTACACCCTATACATGTATCATAAATTTTTACTGAATGGGACATTGGATTAAAAATTTTTTTAACGTCATAAAATTTCAATCTAGTAAATTTCTAAATGAATCAGCATATATTTAGAAACCAGACGAATCAATGATTTACCAGAAATTTTATCAATTCTGGATCAACTTCTGAGATAGAGCCAAGATATTTTAATTTCTTACGTTTTCACAAACATGATCAGACAACTTAGATATCATACATACCAACTCAAATTAATAAATATGAAAATTATATTCTATAACAATTAATACTACTTATTCAACAAATTCGATTGATTGATACAGGTAGATTTTCTGTTACGATAAATTGACGAAACAATAGCCAGTCCAATAGCTGCTTCAGCGGCTGCGATAGCTATAACAAAAATTGAAAAAATATTTCCTTTTAGTTGGCGACTATCAAAAAAATCAGAAAATGTTACGAAATTTATATTAACAGCATTAAGTATAAGTTCAAGACACATAAGGGCTCTAACCATATTTCGACTCGTGATTAATCCATAGATACCGATAGAAAATAAAAAGGCACTCAAAATAAGTACATGCTCGAGCATCATTAACCAACTCCTTATCAATTTTTCAATTTCGATTTATTTCAATATGAACAACAATTACACCTGAGATTGACTCGAATTAAGAATATCATAAGTACTGAACAAATAAATATATGGATAATAGATCAAATAAAAGAATTTATACATTTATACATAAATAATCTTTAGAAATAATCTTTAAATAAAATTGAAGGAAAAGAGATGTGATAACATAGAAAACAGTTTTAATTTTGATTTCGATTATTAATTCGAAAAATTTCTTACTGACGAACCACAGCAATCGCACCTATCAAAGCAACTAAAAGAATTATTGAAATGAATTCAAATGGAAGAAAAAAATCTGTTGCTAAATGAATTCCAATTTGTTGACCATTACTTATCAAATCTTGTTCTATAATCTGATTTTTTGTTGTAGTCCAAATAATTCCGTACCATGACGTATCGGGAATAATAGTAATTAGTGAAACAAAAATACTTGTACAAATTAAGTAAGTAACCCCATTTCCAACAGTCCAAAGATTCAAATCTTTGTAATATTCTGAACCATTCATGAACATTACGGCAAATATAATTAAAACATTTATAGCTCCCACATAAATAAGGAGCTGTGCAGCAGCTACAAAATGAGAGTTTGATAAAATATAAACTAAAGATATACAAACAAGAACGAATCCTAATGAAAAGGCAGAATAAATTGGGTTGGTAAATAATACTACCCCTAAACCTCCTAATATAAGACCTAATCCCAGAAAGACTAAAAGAAAATCATGTATTAGTCCAGGTGAATCCATTGCACGTAAAATAAGAAATAAAAAAATTGAATTGTTTTTTCATGACCTTATTGACTATTGACTTGACCAGGAAAAACTTTTTTATATTTTATATTTTGATTATTTTTTATTTTATTATTATTATAGGCTTCTTAATTTTAAATTCGAGGGGTCTAAATAATTACTATATTTACAAATATTGAACTAATTTGATTCTTTCTTGAATTTCTTGAAAAAGAAAAGGCATTCAAATTTTATTCTCGAAAGAATTTTGGATAGAATTATAGATATCTTAATAGATTGTCAATCCAAATTAAATTTCGATGCAATTTTCTCATCAATCAAATCAATAGTTGGAATTTAGAATTTTTTTAGTCATTGACTAAGAAAATGAAAGAAAACCCCTTCCATACTTTTAGATCAAAACAGAACTTTCCTTTTTTTAGTTTAATAATTGTATTTTTAAATCAATCAAAGTGGTTTATCTATTTTTTTTTTTAGTTGAATTTAAAATTGTTCGAATCGTATAATCGTCAACTACTGATATTGGTAAACGACCCAAAGCAATTTGATTATAATTCAATTCATGACGATCATAAGTAGAAAGCTCATATTCTTCCGTCATTGATAAACAATTTGTTGGACAATACTCAACACAGTTGCCGCAAAATATACAGATTCCGAAATCAATACTGTAATTAAGCAACCGTTTCTTTCGAATGTCAGTTTCCAATTTCCAATCAACAACAGGCAGATCTATAGGACATACACGAACACATACTTCACAAGCAATGCATTTATCAAATTCGAAATGGATTCGACCGCGGAAACGCTCCGATGTGATTAATTTTTCATAAGGATATTGAATAGTTACAGGTAAACGATTTGCATGGGATAAGGTAATCATGAAACTTTGACCAATGTACCTTGTGGCTCGTATGGTTTGTTGCCCATAATTCATGAACCCAGTTACCATGGGAAACATAGCGTAAATTTTTATGAATAATTTGATTTTTTTTTTTTCTCTTGTTTGAGTTGAAGACAAATCATAATATTCTTTTCTTATAGTTTTCTTTATTATTATTAAATTTAATATTAGATCGAATTTTTTTTTCTTTTTTTTTTTTTTTATAGTGAAAGGAGTTGGAAAGAGGTTGTTAATAATAGATTACCGAGGGAAATTGGTAAAAGAAATTTCCATCCAAGATTTAAAAGTTGGTCCATTCGTAGTCTAGGTAAAGTCCATCTTGTTGTGATAGGAATGAACAAGAACAAATAAGTTTTAACCAATGTAATAAAGATACCAATTGTTGGTCCAACGACTCCGCTTATGTTATTTATTTCAAAAAACTCATGAACAAATATATACGGAATACAGATATTCCAACCGCCCAAGTAAAGAACTGTTACAAATAATGAAGAAACTAATAAGTTTAAATAGGAAGCAATATAAAATAAACCAAATTTAATACCCGAATATTCCGTTTGATAACCTGCTACTAATTCTTCTTCTGCTTCTGGCAAATCAAAAGGTAATCTTTCACATTCTGCTATAGAAGAAATACAAAAAATAAAAAATCCTATCGGTTGACGCCACAAATTCCACCCCCAAAAACCAGATTTTGCTTGTGCCTCAACTATATCAACTGTACTTGAACTGTTAGATAATCATAGTCGGTGATAACATCACTGTTCTCATCGCTATTCCAGAACCGTACATGAGATTCTTACCTCATACGGCTCCTCGAAGTCCAAAACTAAATTTAAGGAACAGATCAATTGTATTATTTATTTTGATATATTTGTAGAATAGAGCGTATCAAAATAAAATAAAATCTATCGACGTTCCAAAATTCGAGCAATGAAATTCTATCTGTTAGAATACTAAAAATACAAAATTACTTCGGAATTGATCTCATCCTTTACCTTTAATAATTTAAATTTTTCTTTCTTGAGTAATAACTTTAATCCTTCAATAAAATACTCTTTGTAAAATTCCTTGTTAAAATACCAAATAGATATTTCAACCTATCATTTTCTATTACGAGACCCGAATTATGACACGAATTCTATCTCTATGAATATCCATATAGGAGAAAAGAATAAAAAAAATGGATTTTTCTTTTTTTTTTCTATTGTAATTCTATTGTAATTATTGTAATTCGATTCTTTTTTTTTTTTTTCGTTCTTATTCTTCTTTCTGAAAAAACGAAACGACAAGGGGGTTAAAAAAAAGGAAAGGATTATTTCGTCCCGGATAGTCAGTTCTTTAATTGTTGGGTAGGAGCATACTCTGAATTGGAATCATGGGGAGCACTGCCTGATCATTTCTACGAACTTAAAGCCCCGATTAATATACTTTTTGTCGAAATAGTTTTTTCGATAATTTTAAAAATCTCTATTACTAATCCTTTGTGTATTTTCGTGTTCCTAACCATCCACTCATTTTTGCTCAATCACCTGTTAGCATTAGGGTAATACCTATGGAGAATACCTATAAATAAAATAATAGTGAAAACTCCATAAAGTTGATTTTTTGAGCCCGCTTCAAGTTAGGATGACTAATCAACCAATTTCGGGGCAAATGGTCTTCTTTTTTTATGTTTATTTCTGTTTTCCTTTTTATTCTTGTACCTAGGAAATGAGTCTCAATTTTTTTACTGCAAATTTCGAAGTTGTTTTTTTTTTTTTTCACTCATATAACTATCCAATTTAGTTCATGAACCAAATTGATGAATAAAAAATGAAGATATCTATTCAATTCATTTAACTTTCTTCCTAAAAATAATAGCGAGAAATTTCTGTTTCAACGAGTCGCACGTAGAGATATGGCTAAAATACAAATAGTTAAAGGTATTTCATAACTAATCGATTGAGCAGCAGCTCGTAGACCACCTAAAAAGGAATATTTATTATTTGATCCATATCCTGACATAAGAAGTCCAACGGGAGCAATACTTGAAATGGCAATCCATAAAAAAACACCACTATTTAGATCGGTTAAAACAAAGTGATAGCCAAAAGGAATTACTGAATAGCTTAAGAGAGTTGATATAACTGCTATAGATGGTCCAATACTGAATAAATGAGTATCCCCTCTAGATGGAAAAAGATTCTCTTTGAAAAGTAGTTTTGTCCCATCCGCTAGAGCTTGAAGAACTCCTAAAGGACCTCCATATTCGGGTCCAATGCGTTGTTGTATCCCTGCGGATATTTCTCTTTCTAACCATACAATTACTAGTATGCTTAGTGTGATTCCAAATACAAGAGTCAAAATCGGAACAAACTCCCATATAATTCCATAGACTTCGTTTAAGGATTCTAAGCTAGCAAAAGAATGGATAGCTTGTACTTCTGTTGTATCAATTATCATTTCAACGATCAACTTCTCCCATAATGATATCTATACTACCTAGTATTGTCATAATATCAGCCAATTTCATTCTTTTAACTAATTCAGGAAGAATTTGCAAATTGATAAAACCTGGTGGTCTAATTTTCCATCTCCAAGGAAACCCGCTCTGATCCCCTATCATAAAAATTCCCAATTCTCCTTTTGGGGCTTCCACTCTGACATAAAGTTCTTGTTTCGGTAATTCAAAAGTAGGAGAAGTTTTTTTACTAATGAATCGATATTCAAAATCGTTCCATTCCGGATCCTTTTCTCTATCAAAGCGTCGGGTTTCTAAATTCTCATAGGGCCCCCCTGGAATTCCTTCAAGAGCCTGTTGAATAATTTTTATAGATTCCAGCATTTCACCAATTCGGACTAAATAACGAGCTAATGAATCTCCTTCTTTTTGCCACTGGACTTCCCAATCAAATTCGTCGTAAGACTCATAATGATCAACTTTACGAAGATCCCATTGTACTCCGGAAGCTCGTAACATTGCTCCCGATAACCCCCAATTTATTGCTTCCTCCGCACCAACAATACCTACTCCTTCAACTCGTTCTAAAAAAATAGGATTTCGTGTAATAAGTTTTTGATATTCAACAACTCCTTTTAAAAAATAATCGCAAAAATCCAAACATTTATCTATCCAACCATGAGGTAGATCAGCCCCTACCCCCCCGATACGAAAATAATTATGCATCATTCTCATACCAGTGGCAGCTTCAAATAAATCATATATTAACTCTCTCTCTCTAAAAATATAGAAGAAAGGAGTCTGTGTACCAATATCTGCCATAAAAGGCCCAAGCCATAACAAATGAGAAGCTATACGACTTAATTCCAACATAATTACTCTAATATAGCCAGCCCTTTTTGGCACTTGAATATTTCCTAACATTTCTGGACCATTTACTGTTATTGCTTCTGTGAACATAGTAGCCAAATAATCCCATCGTGTTACATAGGGCAAATACTGTATAATTGTTCGATTTTCTGCAATTTTTTCCATTCCTCTGTGTAAATAACCTAATATTGGTTCACAATCAATAACATCCTCACCGTCTAGAGTAATGATGAGTCGAAGAACACCGTGCATCGATGGGTGGTGGGGACCCATATTCACTATCATAAGGTCTTTTCGTTTAGCTGGTATATTCATAGGAGTTTCCTCGATCCATTCCACGAGTTACTGAAAACAAAAAGAAGTTCATCTCAAGATCTAATAAATCAAATAATTCAACAAAACTCTTCAAATTAAGAAATTAATGAGTTTTTAACTTCCGAATATCCAACCGACTAATTAATTCTTTATAACGTACTTTATTTTTTTTTTCTAAATACGACAACAGTCGTTGGCGTTTTCCTAAAATTTTCCGCAAACCTCTCTGAGATAAATAGTCTTTTCTATGCAATTCCAAATGTGAAGTAAGTCTTCGTATCTTATTTGTGAAACTTACTATTTGAAATTCAGCGGATCCCTTGTTTTCGTCTTTTTCTTTTTGTGAAATAACTGAAATGAATGAATTTTTTACCATAAAACAAGGACTCCCCCCTTTTTTTAGTTTTTAGTTTAAGATATTTTTTATTGATCAGTAATAATAATAAATTATTAAATGTATTCTATTAATAAATAATGTCAGTTCATCTTAATTTTGTATACACAAAAATCTTTACTTTGTTAGTTTACTTTGTTAGTAATTCAAAATTCTATTTGACAGAATTTTGAATTAATCAATCAAAAATTTTAAGGGTTGTCTATTTCGTCGCTTACAAAGAAGAAAAAAATTCTAACTAAAAAAAAGTAAAAAAAAAATTCCATTGATTCATTTCATTTCTAGATCTAATTGATAGATTATTGAATTATATGTACCCGAATGGAATATGGAGGATAAAAGAATAAGGCGGCTATCTTCTTCGTTTCATATACTATACCAAATAAGCTATGATATATATAATATATATGAAAAATTCGCCCTTATTAAAATTTCAACCGCGGATATATATATATTCTTACCATACTGAACCGACTGCCATTATTAGTATCGAACCAATAGCGATTCATACAAGCTAAATCCTCTAATCGAAAATTGGGCCAAAGATAAAATTTCGATTTAATTAATTTATTTTTTTCTCTCCAAAAACGTTTGGTTTTCTCCAAAACGTGACTCCCTTTTTTTATGTTATTACCATTGAAAATTTCTGTATTTATATGAATATCATTTTTATTTTTTAAATTGAAAGAAATTTGAATTCTTAATTCTCTACGACGTTTAGGGGATAAAATATTTTCAGGAACAAGTAAATCATAATTATTTTTTTCTCTATTTCCAATTTTTTTGTAATGTCTTTCATCGGTAAAAGTCTTTTTATTTTTATCAACATAGATTTTTTCTCTATATTTTTTATTAATTTGTTCTTTGTTCATATGAACTAATAAAATACCCACCATTTGATACAAAAGAAATTGCCCATCAGTTTTTATCGACAGACGAACAGGTTCGATAATCAATATTCTCTTTTTCATCAATTCTGTAAGAGTTACATCTTTCTGAACCATCAGAATATTCAGATTTAGTTCTTTCCTTTGAATAGCCGATATAATAATTTCTCGTGGATTTGTCAGTCTAAGTAGGAAAGAATATGTTTTGATATTATCAATTATTTTTTGATTTAAAGAAACATTCCATCTTAATTGAAAACATAAATACTCTTTTAGGAAGAAATCAAGCTCTACTTCTGTATGACTTTTGTTTTGCTTTTTATTTCTATGTTTTGTCATATCTAATCCCATATAATCGTCGTCAATATCTTTTTCTTCATTATTTCGATTCTCTAATTCAATAATTTTGTTTTTATTCGATGATATAGATATAAGAAGGTCGCCTTTTTTATTCCCGTTGATTTTATTATTTTTACTAATATTTTTATTTCTATGAAAATTTAAAAGAAGAAATTGAATCGGTATTGTCCATGGTTTTTTCTTATATGTGTTGTAAAGTATCACAAATTTTCGAAAGAACCAAACTTCAAAATTCAATATGAGACTATTTTGTATTTCTTTATTCATTCCCATCCAATCAAAAAAAAGGGGGGGTTGCTTAGATGAATTAATTTCTTGATCTTGGTAAATTGGAACAAAAGAATTTTTTTTCTTATCAATTTTAGCAATTATTTGATATTTATTAGTTGGAGTTTTAGTGTTTTTTTTATCTTTGCTTCCGGTATCGATCCAGGACTCAATATCGACCCTCTTTCTAAGACAAAAATGTATAAGTTGCCAATCAAAATATTTTCGGTTTGGACTTTTCTCGATATCGAGAATATCATTTTCCGATAGATAATTAGTCATAGGAATACCTTCTAAGATGTCAAATAATTTGCTTTTATTTGTGTTGGAATTATAAAGAATCGTTTCTTTATTAGTTGGTGATTCATAAATAGAAAAGTCCGTCTTTTTTTCATAATTAATAGATTTAGATGATAAAAGACTATATTTAGCGTGTTTTTTTTTTTTTAAATTATTCTTTTGCTGTTGAGTCGAAAATAAGTTTACCTCAAATTTTTTGTCATAATGAATTAATTGGTCTTGTTCATCTAAATTCCATTTGCTTAATTTTTTATTTTCAGTCATATAGTGTTGATAGATTCTATTTCGCCATTTTTCTGGCATTAATCTAGACCATCTAAGCTGAGATAAATCATATTTATATTGATAATGACTTCTTAACCAGTTTTTCCGTTGATTCATTAAAGAAAAAGAAAAAGAATTTATCAAATTTTTTTCTTTTAATTTCGAATTAAATAATCCTTGGTCTCTAAAATAATCTTTTATTTCATTCTTAAGAAAAAGGTTATGGTATTCAAAGATTGATTTTAATTTATATAAGTTAAGAATTTTTCTTTGTGATAGTTTGTAAAATACATAGGCTTGTGATAAGAAAGATATATCACAAAAAATTTTTGAATTCTTATTAATAACAGCGATATCTCTTGACTTTTTTATAATCGAAATAAAGTGAAATTTATTTTGATTTGGTTTATCGATTTTATTTTTATTTGATTCATTATTGGAAATGTATTTAGTAATAATCTTTTTTATTGATTCAAGAAAAAGCTGTGCATTGAGCCTTGGAATATTAATGATACTTAAAAAGATATCTATGTATATATTTTCAATCAAAATTTTTATAAAAAAATAAAATTTACGTGATAATCGAGCATTTTTTTTTTTTAATATGTATGAAATTTTGTTTGATGAATTGAATTTTTTAACATTCGAACTTCTTTTTATTTTTTTAAGACTAATAGTTTTTTCTGAAGTTCGATTTTTTTTGTTCTTTTCTTTTGTAATTTTTTCTATTTGATTTAGAATTATCTTTCTTCTAGCCGAAAGATCTTTCATTTTTTTTTCTATCAGTGAATAATTTGTACACGGTATAGGTCGAATTCGAGTGGACAATTTCGAAACCATATGATGTTTGTTATTGATTATCGAATCTTTTTTTTTTTTTTTTTCATTTAA